AAGAAGTAGCCTGCCTTACTCGAGCTAACTAGGATCATAAGGTCAAGATAGGGCTAGGCTTTCGGACTATTCTAAGGCGCGCCTAAATAGAGGGGCCTTTCGCCTTTTCATCGCGGTAAGTAAGGTAAGGACTTTGTCTGGTTTTCACTCCCGCCCTTTGATTCTTATAGCCGGAAATCAGTCCAATTGCATCAATAGCAGCTTTGATCTTCGCATTCACTAAACGAAATGCTTAATGCCGCTCGATGCCCATAATACTGAAAATGTACCCTCGTGCTCTGGAACTCCGGTTGAACAAAAAAGGTTCAATCTTGTGAAACCATAGCGTACGAAATCAGGCAGCCCGCCCAGAGTTTGACCTTATCCGGTTCTGGAAGGAAACCCCACTTTCCTTCCTTCCCCGCGGGAGGAAGACGATCAGGATCTCACGTGTGGCAGCTGTTGGAACAAACTCCGAATCCAAGAGATACCTACCTAGAGAAAAAGGAAACTCACCACTCACTGGTGAAAGAGGAGAGAGAAAGGACCTATTGAAGGCCCTATCTCGTTGAGGGGCCGGAATGCGGTAGGGTCTTTCAAGCCCCACGCTCGATTCTCGAGAGATATGCTTGGGGGCTTGACTTTACTAAAAAAATAAGGCTCGCGCGATCCGAACCTTCGCATCTACTCGGATGAACCACGCCGCAAGAATATAGCGATCGAAGAACTATCGCTCAGCAGCTTCGCGTATTACGAAAGCCGTATTGCCCGAAGGGGGCATGCTGCAAGAGTGTAGGTGAGTGGTAAGCGTAGGAGGCGTGCCTAAATCTAAATCTAAATCTAAATATAGGGTAGCGGCAGCAGTGTGTGATTCTTGAACTGAGATTTCAGTCACCAACGACTTTCTTCTGATCATCATCTGTTTTGTATTTGAAGCACTGATGAAGAGTGGAGGGGACTTCGCCCTTTCCCTTTAAGCTTCTTGTATCGGGTGAAGAGAAGGGGGTGGTAGGCTTAGTAGGGCTCGAACCTACAATATAACCGTTATGAGCGGTACGTTTCAACCAATTAAACTATAAGCCCCTACGGATCTCTACATGCAATTCGCTCACTTCGGAAAGAGCGGACGGAAAGAAGAGGCCTTTGCTCTATCTGCTTCTTCCGGGATAAAAAAATGATTTTCTTTGTTTTGTAATTTTTTATATCTATATCTATTATTAATATAATATAGCAAATAGCAAGCGGCCCAAAAGTGACTCAAACTGCCGGCACGCTTTCCGGCTCGCAACGACTCAAACGGGCGGGGGCTCTTTAAAAGCTTGCAAAGCCGGCTGTTCGCATTTAGTTAGAAGTAGAAGTAGAGGGCGCCCTTAACGCGGAGCTCTCTTTAGCTGCTGTTCGATTTCACGTCTTAGTCTTAAGCTAATAGCTGTTGGATCCCTGGTACTCTTTCTAACATGTGATTGACCCAGATACACCGAAAACCGCGCTCGTCATCTCGCGTTCCCTCCTATCTAGTAAGGTTTTTCGCCCAAGTCCCCAAACCGTAACCATTTTGTTATGAACTAACCCCTAACATGTTTAGGGGGGTCATTTGGAAACTCCTTACTGCTTCCCAGGAAGAGAAGGAAGCGCCTTCTAGACCTTCACCTAGATTACAGAACGGAAGGATGCATCTCATTGAATGTGGTTAAGCATAGCCGGGGAGATGATGTATTCTAGGGGCTACTCGTATCAGACACGAAATGAACGAAACTTTACTTTTTTCAAGACATACGAGGCATACTCATCTGAGTCTTCTCTTCACCCGGTTCGAGAACTAGATCTCCTTTTCTAAGCAGTCCCACAGGCACGGTCAGGAATCAACGTAGGATCCTACAAAACAGTTTAGAGGAGGAAGGGAGGACGTTCTATTTATAGACTCATAGTTTAGCCCGTAAGCTATTGATTGATTCGGGATCTGAGTGACCTTTAAGAGATAAGGGCCAGCGGTTCCTAATTTTCCTTTGAAGGTTGGGTTCAGGCCAGGAAAAGACCCCTTTCCCCTTTCTCTAATAATAAGGTAAGCTTCCTCCTTCTGTAAGCTGGTGCGCAGGAGCGCACTTCCGTTTTCCCCTTACTATACAAACAAGGGGGTGTAATGAATAGAGATCTCCCGCCAGCAGTCTTCTCTTCCTATCACTTCACTTCGTTCGAGAGATCTGATCTCATCGGACCTCCCTTACCGTAATAAATAGGGTGGGGGGCCGCTCAATTCATTACCAGGAAGAGGAAAATTCGCTTTTTGAGTCCTCTTTGTTGCCTATCTTCAAATAAGCGAAGGGAAGTTCGGAAAAGCCTAGCAGACGGGACTATCAACCCCGGCACTATTAAGACCTCGGCATCTTCCTTCCCCGACTAAACCATGGGGAAATTATTCCCTATTTTGAAGAGGAAAGCTCCCAGGTTCCGCATCTTAAAAAAGTGTGCATGACCGCACTGAGGTTAATTCGCAATGGGCCAACTCACCCAGCCATGATGCATAACAGAAGAGAGCGAGCACAAAATGGAGTTTCGGGTGGCCCGGAAAGAATATTGTTCAAGACTTTCTCCCCTATGTGAAACTTTCTCTATATTACCTTATTTTGGAATGCATGGGAAATTTCTGGTCGACCAAACATACGAGCATCTTCCATGGCGCGAAGTCTCTTCTCATCTAATAGCTCACATTGTGAGGATATCTAAAAAATATGCTCTCTCTCTCATCCACATCAAAATCTTTATCAAGCTGGACCCTAATGAGGGATGAGAATGGCTGAATCCGTCTGCCCTTTTGTTCGTACGCAAGTAAGCAACTGGCCAACGATTGTATCGAGCTACATGCCCTTCTCATAAGATGTTGTAAGCTACGGGCCCCGCCGTCAGTGTATTGGGGCATAATAATTTCTCATTCCTAAGCAGCACCTAAGAAGCAGGCCAACAAGTGGATTGAATCTTTTCCAGCCCTTATCTCTTAAAGCTTCGAAACAAAGGATTTTTGGGGCCTAATCTAATATAGGTGAGTTGAATAATACAGGGACAGATAAGCTAGGCCCTTTGATATCTCCGGCTTGATTCAGAGGTGGGTCTTTCAACCGCCTATTCGTTAGATGTAGATGATATAACAGGAGGAAATTCACTATCCTTTGATATAGGCTTGCTTCTTTCAACGACCGGCCACTCGCCCTATAGAATGAATAAGGCAGCAAACGAGCATTAGCGCGCTTCGAGCCTACGCTTGCTTTACGCGAGCAATGAGGATTCGCGTTCCTACTAATAAGGGGGCTGACGGCTTGAGCTCTTGGAGTTGCTTGTTTGCTTGTTGGGAGTTTGCTGTTTCCTATGCTTGTCTTTGTTAGCGCTTTAGTTTTTCAATAAGGCCATCTCGGGATCCGGATCTTTCTTATTGACCGGCTTTTAGATTGGATTCTGCCAAGTGGCGGTTGGACGTGCCCGCGAAACCCTATGATAATGTAAAGTCTGTCAAGGCTTTGGTTCCCCTTCCCTTCTTTGATATTGTTCAGTCAAGGACAAAATACACAACACACTTTTCACACCCTCAACGAGAATATTACAGCGAGAGAAAACTCAAACACGCCCTTCAGGACCACAAGCCCTAACCTACCTAGACCCTGAAATCAACCACACCAGTATAACGAACTGGAAATTCTTTTTTTTTGAAATGGAATTGAGTTAAGGTCTTTGAGCACCAAAAGCGGTTAGACCATAGTGTACATGGTGACATGAAAAGCTTTCCTTTTGCGGCGTCACTCCTTTCGTATACTCTCATTAGCCGACTCGCTAAACATAAAACTCAAGCAACATTCCACATTTCGATCAGAGAGAGCCTAGCAAGCGCCCCAGTCACTTGTCCTAGCGCCCTTCCACCAAGCTTTTTTAGGCCGACGCCTGCAGCTTATCCTCTTGCGGGCTCGCTGCCTCTTCTGAGAAAGATTGAGAATTCAAAGTCTTCCTGAAGGTTGCTTCTTCTTTCCACTGGACATCCTACATTCTACAGAGGGGAATATGCTTGGAATAAAGGATCACTGCTTAGGTAGCCGACCAAAAAAAAGATGGAAGGAAAGGGGCGTAGCTGCTCGCATACAGATAGAGGGGAAAAGACGCTATCCCATCCTCTTTCGCGGGTTTCTCAGCTCACAAATCAGCCACAGCCCCAAAACTTCATAGGGCCTTTGATGGCTCCCTAAATCTTGTGGTCAACAAGTTCGAATTCTGTATCTAGAGATAATCTAGCTAGTCGTCTTCCCGTTAGAGTTGGCTGCTTTAAGAGAGACCCCGGATTGGATCAGCCCTCGTTCTCACAAGAATGGTCTGCCCCAGCAGAAAGCGCCTCCACTTCAGCGAGCAAGTTGCATTCCACACGGACATTGAAAGTCGATGAAGTCGGTCTCTGTCTTCTCATCCAAGATGACTCAAAGGGAGGAGGGGAAGGCTCAGAAATAGGGTCTTACTAAGCAAGAGGGTAACGGGCAAAACAGGGCTTTTCTTTCACTCCAGAGAGCAGCTACTATAGCTACAGAGCAACTATTGCATGAGCTAAGCCAGACAAAGGGAGATCTATTTCATAAAGAGATTCATTTTTTTCCCCTATCTTAACCTTATGCGCCCGCCCTGAACAACATTCATAGGCTCGCTCCTTTCGTCTCGTCTTCTGGTGCAAATAGCAGAAATCAAGAGACTTTCGCACTGATTGCCTGCTATGAAAAAGTCAGAATGAAGTAAGATATTCGGGAAAAGACTAGATATGCCCCATACGATACGCTATAAACTATTTGAGTCTAGTAGCTTAGCTCTTGAAGGTGGAAGCGCATAATGGAATATTTTTAGGGGTTATATCTTCCATTTGAAGAGAGTTCTAAGCTCAATTACATCGAGCAAAGAAAACTCCTGCGCGTGACCTACTAATAAGGGGGCTATACGGCTTTCGCGCTAGCCTATCTCTTTTAGGCCGTTGCTTGTTCCTTTCTTTTTTTTCGCGCGGG